TGCTAAACAGGATATATTGAACTCATAATTCATTAGATGCTTTTGATGAATGTCAACCAAGTATCGTAAGTAAATTGCTCCCGGTTGTTCAATCATTTGATAACCAGAGTCATTCTTTGATAAATGATCACTATGAGTCAGACTCAATAGAATTCTTTTTTCTGTCGTTAAGGCGGAGAGCTGAACCAAGAATTTTCTTTCTTCCTCATGAATCGAATCACTGTTCGCGACCCAGGATTCTATTTTATCATCAATCCAAACCCCGTTCACGTTTTTTCTTTTTCTTATCAATGAATAGATCTCTTTACTTGTATGACTTAGATGTCTCGTATTTATAGAAAAAGCGATTCGATTGATGGGAAATAGAAAGAGATTCTTTAACCAGAAAGAATTCGGTTCAGGCGTAGGATACTTATCTAGAAGTTTTCGCAACTCAATCTCAATCATTGATGAGGGAATCATCAAAGATTTGACCTTTTCGAACTCTGTCTGTAACTCACTAAAGGTCTGGGAAACAAAGAAAAGATGTATAAGAACGAGATATCCAGCAACAAGAACAAGGAAAAGGATTGAATAGAGGAATTCCTGAACATTTGGCGATCCCAGATGTGTCGATATCAACGACGACTTATTCTTTTTATTTCGATGAATCATTTCTTTGGACAGAAGATTATGTAACCATTTACTCGAGATCTCACTTCTGAGAAAAAATTGCATCTTCCACAATTTTGTCTGAAGAATTCGCCACGATATACCCATAATATCATGAAAAATGGATACACTGCTACTTAGTATTGACAATAGGTCTGAAAAAGTATCTAAAAATATCGAATTTAGATATTTGTACCCTGTCGAAGTAAAGAAGCTTGGCATATATGTTTGGAATAGATTCCATTTTTTTGAGAGAAAGGTTGTATACATCCGCCCTTTCTGAACCCCAACGCATTTCTTTAGACAAAGACTCTGTTTTTTCCTTTTTTCGGATGGGAAATCTTTCTCAGAACATGGAATGTGAGTCAAACCTATATTTGAATTGAAATTGGGACACTCATGAAGGTTCTTTCCTTCTGAATCAGATAGATTCATATCTGAAAGAGGTTGACAATAAGTTCTTTCAAAATTGGCTATTTGTCCCTCTGTTAGAGGGTTTCCAGAAGTGTCTACGATCGAATAAATAGCTCTACGAACGAATGGATCGGGTCGACTTAGAAAATGAAAAGATTTGTCCAAGTTATACCTTTCGTCACCACTTTGTGGAAAATCGTTAGGTATGAATATGTTAGATACTTGTGACTCAATTGGTGAAATAGTAGTTCTCCCCCCAAAAACATGTTTTTTTTTACCAACGCACAAAGAAAATCTTTTCTTGCGAAGGAACAAGACATTGAGAAATTGCCCATATAGAAAATCTGAATTATTATTACGAGCCTTTTCCACAGAAAAAGGGAATCTTTTCTTACAATAGAAGCAGAAGTGATGCGGATTATTCAAGAACCGAAGTCGATTTGCTTTATAAAAAGAGGATATCAATGAGCTTCTGTGAAATGGTTTCCCGGGATTCAGCCAATTGGCTTGATCGTAGAATATCATTGAGAAATAGGAATCTTTGTTATCAAAGGATTTCCTGCGATTAGTTCTAGTATAGAATGAGTCAATCATCCGCTTTGGTATCTTATTGAGCAAAAGTGGTGAGATTGTTCCTCCATTGATCAAGAATTTCGAAGTACCATCATCAGCCAATAAGAAGGGGTTCAATTTTTTCAAATGAACAATTTGAAAACCTATCGATTCTAACAACTGATTGCAGAGTTTCTCATTCGGACCTTTCAATTCATAGATGTTGATTTCGGACCTATGGATGGGGGTATTCCCAAAACTTACACAGGAAAAAGGAAAAGAAAGTGAATTAGACAAAAAGAAAAGCAACTTGGCCAAAAAACGAAGTGACTTGCCCAAAAAACGAAGTGGCTGGGGGAAACGGAAAAATAAACGAAGTGACCTGAACCACTTGGGCAAAAAGAAAGTAAGCAACTGATACACATCTTTTTTGAATGTCTTGGAAACCTCAGAATAATTCATCAAAAATTGATGAATACGAATACGTGTATAAATACGTAATTGATCAAACATTACTTGAAAACGGCTCTTTTGCACTTGAAAACGGCTCTTTTGCACTTGAAAACGGCTTTTCTGCTCAGAAAGGAAATGTTCCAAATGTTCCTGGCAATTCTTGCTCCCATTGGACCATTTGTATATATATGCATCATCTTGTTTGATCATATATTTCATTAGAGTTTTATGACTGAGAGTATCCTTTCCTTTTTGATCCCTTTGAATTCCATATTCGAAGTTGCGATCGGATCTATTCATTAAAAAGAATCGATTCAATACATTTCTTATGTACCTATCGACACTATATTGGATTTGAATCAGATTTCGGATCAATCTATATTGATTGACTGCTTCCATTATGTTATTCATTAAAAAGAATCGATTCAATACACTTCTTATGTACCTATTATATTGGATTTGAATCAGATTTCGGATCAATCTATATTGATTGACTGCTTCCATTATGTTATTGCTAGCAAATACCACCATTTTTTGCTTTAGATCTCCCAAACCATTCCCGCAGGAGATCCAGACCCGTTTTTGTCTGATCCTTCGAAAAAAATATTCATTCTCCTCATAACGAAAAAGAACAGGAGACAGAACCAATAAAGATTTATTTTTCGATCCAGCCCCGGTGTTGAATACCTCATTCAAGAATTTTTTTTTATCCAATCCGTACGAATCAATAGAAAAAGAAAATCCCTTATGATACACCAGATCCGGCTCGGTTATTGATAGAGTAAATAGATCTGCCATTTCTTGCAATCTCTCTTCTGATTCAAAATCGTGGTGTAACGCGTATCCTCCCCTGTTCCGTTCATGGAATCGGTGAAAGAAATCAAAAAATGGATTTTTGTTAAAGAATGAAATCTTATTGGAACTGTCCAGATCCGGGTCATCCTTCGGAACCATATCACATCCCGGATCTAATGAAATAGAATGAATTGAGACAGTCTTTTGTAAATACGTAATGATTTTGAATAAATGAATCATTTCTTGAATTTCTGATCGCCGGACAAAAGAAAGATGTTTCTTCAACAATTTCTGCTCTCTAGTGGACCTCTCAGTAGGATTCGAACCCAGATGAAGTTCTGACCATCTATCAGAGAAAAAAGAACGAACGGATCTTGTAGCATTCCCAAGAAATTCTTCCATTTCTTCCGGAAACAGATGATTAATCATCGGTTTCTCGCGTTCCGTGAATAGCTGGGACATTGAGGAATATCCAGAAAGGTTTTTCGGGAATCGGTCTGATTCTATCTCTTTTGGTTCCGTTTGAAGAAAGGAAGGATCCCAGGGAATCGATCTTTCTTCTAGTTGTTGAATCTCTCTTTGATTGATCAATGTGCGATATTCCGAATCCTCATTACTAATGGAATCCAAATGATTGGAATCCAAATGATCTCTGGATTGATCAGAGGATCCTTTCAGTTGGCTAGAATCCGTTACTTGAACGAAACTAGACCTTGTGGAATCATATTGAATATTTGACCATACATTCCGTACCTTGCTAAAAAACCGATCCTTCTTTCCCAACCACACATTGCCTAACCAAAAATACGATTCGGGCGGATTATTCCCCCAACTAGGGAATAAAAGGAAGAGATCTTGGCGGAATTTCCACATATGAAATTGAGTACAATTTTGCAACGAGATAGCCCCCTTGTTTCTCGAGAAGAGATGGGAAACATGCTCATGTTGTTTGAAGAAAACCCCCGCTTCAATTGGTCTTTTTTCACGAAAAGCAGACATAAGATAAGAAATCCAGTCTTTCGCTAATCTTTCCAATAAAAGAGGATCAGCCAATTTCCAATCATGGTCCTTGTGGGTCGAATCATCATCCATATCCATATAATATACAAAAAGAAACTCCAGAGATTTGTTATCTTTCTCTTTGAATAAGATCTCAATTTCGGCGACGGTTTCATTAGATATCTTACAACTAGAATTCCTCTTTGTTATTGAGAGAACCCCAGTACTCTCTTTCCGATTCAGGAAAGAACTCTCAGAGATCTTTTTTCCTTTTGGAAGATACAGGAGCGAAACAATCAACCTATTGATATTGGAAGACCCAACAGCTTCTTCCAATCGATCATTTCTGGGTCCAGTGGAATTCATCGGTATAGGAAGAAGCCCTGTCAAATATAGGTTTTTTCTTTCGACCATATTTCGATTGTGAATACGATATATAAGTACCGCTACTACAAAGAGTATTACTCCCCTGATCGTGAAAGATCGATTGCTTCTTGAATCCTGTAAATTGCGTGAAAGTAGAATACTAAAAATTCGTGGGTCAAAGACTTTTAGAAAACGTTCTTGGTCGAAAAAAATGTGAAGAAAGAATCCCACTGAATTGAATTGGGTCCACGAACCCAAGAAAGAGTGAGAATTCTTTATCTCTCTCATTATCTCTCTAAATTCGAAAATAGAGAGCCTTAGTTGTCTCTTTTGTACTGACATGCGATCAATCACCTCCTCCTTGGAATTAATTTCAAATATTACTTATTTAAGTAATATGTTCTTTTCATTTTCGAAGATAGAAGTCGTATGTCCTTTTCCTTTTCCAAAATTGAAGTAATATGTCCTTTTCATTTTACTTATTTTATGTTATTTTCAATTTACTTCTTTTTTGGATTGGCACCGTGGACAAGGGTCCCTGTTAAGCATCCATGGCTGAGTGGTGAAAGCGCCCAACTCATAATTGGCGAAGTCGTAGGTTCAATTCCTACTGGATGCACGCAATCCGGACCTTCCAATAAAACTATTCCATAAATAACAATAAAACTATTCCATAAATAATGAATTGATGTCACATAAGGCAATTCAGATCCATATCATAACATAATATTTTTTTTTAAGAAATCAATTCGATTTTCTATCTAGATTTT